TATCAATAATAAGGGGAAATCCCCTATTTCTATCTATTGATGAGACAACTATCTTTTTTTGATCCATCAGAAAGAAATCGATATGTATCTGATGGAGTCTACATCGTACGTAGAGCGCCTAAGCGCTTTTTGGGCCAGCTCAGTTCTCTTATCCATCGGTCCAATGCACTGGGCTCATCTCATGGAGGGAAAAGCCAAAATGTAGTTGTCTTGTTGTTGTTCGCCGCCTCGACGCATTCCCTTCTCTCCCCGGCATCGTCCCACACAGAAAGAAAGAGCGCAGAGCCCCGGCCCGACCTGTAGGTCCGCTAACGTAAAGCGAGGAGTTGAGCCTGAACTGGCGAACCGAAGTCACTTTCGGAACCATACTTCCTACAGCTAACACGTGTCCAGTCCAGCGGGAACGCGCAGCGCAAACGAACGTGAGCTGCTATACCGAATCCCCCGCTGGCCATCGGGGACCGAGTGGTAAGGCCATGATCTGCAGGGGAACGGATCACTCATTCTTCCATTGGGGACAGGTGCACGAACGACAACTCCAAACGTCACACATCCGCCGCCTACCTACCGTTTAGGTGGCACCAGCGAGATCCAGCTAAGGTAAGGAACTTCGTGTCGCGGCTGCTCCACTCCGCCGCGGTCTCATGAACTGAACTTCCTTGCCTTCCCGCGCGCGAAGCGAATGGGCCCTGTGCTGTGCGTCAGTTTCGGGGCGGGGGGCGAAGAGAGACCAGAAGAATGATTCATTTGGATCGACGAGCTTTTTCAGCCCCAAAACTAAGAATCAATGGAATGTCTGTCTATCCATGAACATCTATTCTATCTCTATATCTAGGGGATCTATCTCTCTATACAAAGTCTTTTATGGCATGATATGATCGCCTAGCCCTAGCCGCATATCAGCTGCGCTCAATAAGCGGGATTTCTCTTGGATCAGATCTTTCCTTTTTTTCGGAAGCTTTTGGACCTAGCGAAAAGGACTTTAAGCCTTCGCGCAAGCAAGCGCGAGAGAAGGAAGCAAAGTAGAAGCTTTGCCAGAAGCAAGACGAGGAAGCGGAGCTCTCGTATAAGCGCTAGCTTCCCCCGACCGACTAAAATACAAGAGTCGCGACCTACTTTGATTCAAAAGAAAGGCGAAGGCTTTGGCAAGAAGCAAACGGCTTTCTATCATAGTTGCAAGGCTTCCAAACCTTAATTAAGTACCAAAGGCTGCTTTCGCTTGCTTTCATAAGGGGGCTGTTCACTACAAGCTATCAGCGCTGTCTTAGATTGAACGGTAATAAGATAAGTCGACGTTCAATCTCTAAGGCGGCTTTCCGCTGATAACGGAATAGTCTTCGGTGAACAAGGCCCTAGCTTCTAGAGTTCGCTGCTTTTCCCAGGCCGGAAAAGGGCTTATACTGCTCGCCTTTGTTTGATATATTCATTCAGTACCAATACAAACTACAACTACACCAAAGTAGAAAGGCCACTATAGAAGCTAAAAGTAGCCTATAGTATAGTAGTCGGCCTAACCAAAGCGTCACAACAAGAGAAAATTAACCTTATGAATGGAATCTTAAGTAGAGGGCTTAGCCCGCCCGCCTACCAATCAAAGAGGCTGAGAGTAAGCGTAAGCTCACCCGTAAGCTCTTCGAGCTTTCTCCGCCAGAGAGAGTAGAGAAGGGGAGAAGCGACTCGTCGTAGAAGCTTCGCTTCCGGGACGAAGCCAAGCCTAAAAGATCGACTTGGCGCGGGGGGCCAAGCATTCTGAGCTGGAAGGAAGCAAGCGGAGGCATTACGGGCCGACCACAAGAAGCAAAGCTTCGTAGACTCGACAAGTCGCTTATAGAATGCCTACTACTAAGTGAAGACTTTTGACTTCATTTAATAAGGGAAGGGGGCTTTGCTTAGGGAGCTTTATAAGGCCGACCATGCTGGCGGAGAAAGCTCGAAGAGCTTCCCTTCATTCGCTTCGCGGGAGCCGCACAGCACATAGCTGGAAGTCAGAGGGCCCATACTACCTGCCTAACCCTTCGCTCCGAGGGACCGTAGATCGGAAAGCGCCTTCTAAACCACCCCATTCATCCAAAAGAGAAGGGAAGGGGCCTATGTATTTTCATAACCCCTGAAAATTTTACCCTATCTACACCCGGAGCCAATCTCCTATCGGTCCTGCCATCACGCCGCAGAACGAGAGCTCGTGTGGAACCTCTAATTTCTGGCGTAACAGCGGTGGAACGTAACAAAAAAATATTACGGTCGGGGCCGGAAGTACGGTAAACTCGGCCAAAATATGACACCCGAAGGCCCCGCCCCTTCTTCTTCAGTAAAGCCGACCTCTTTTTCGCCAGTGCTGACGCAGTGCGCACGTAGATAAGGAAAGCAAAATCCCAGTGGGGGGGGGGAGAGAATGGGGGCCGGTCCCTTTCTTTTACGGCCTAAACTCCTATTTGTCAGCCGTGGGGAACTACTGCTCGGTCGGGGGGAAGGGAAAGGCTTGGGCCTACCTATCCCGATAGGACCTCATAAAGGAACGAGAGCTGTTGAGAGGTTCCATATTGCCGAGCCGAAGGGCAGCACTTCTGTACGTGATCGTAGTATATCACGTCGTCTCGTCCCCGCTGCATTGAAGAGTACCTATGCACTATGTTCCGGTTCACTGATAAGGAAGATAGAGTTGGGGTGGGGATCTACGATGTGATACTCAAGTATGACCCGGGGAGATACATGCTAACTATGGGTAGGAAGCAGGAACCATTATGTAAATAACTTCGGGGGGTTACAGATCTCTTATACTACCATCGATCGACAGAGCGGAACGACCAAAAAAATAAGTGAAGTTAGAAAGCCGTATGATAGATGGTAACTATCTTGTACGGTTCGGGGGGTAATCGGCGTACTCTGATCAGTGGGGGGGGGAATCTTTGGCTCTATCGAACATACAGGGAATTGGAGGTAGCATTCTACCGATGTTAAGTCATGGACTGGTTTCTTCAGCCCTTTTTCTATGTGTTGGTGTTCTATATGACCGACATAAGACTCGACTTGTTAGATATTACGGAGGTTTAGTGAGCACCATGCCGAATCTCTCTACCATTTTCTTCTCTTCTACTTTGGCCAATATGAGTTCACCTGGTACTAGCAGCTTTATTGGGGAATTTCTCATCTCAGTAGGAGCTTTCCAAAAAAATAGCTTAGTAGCCACATTAGCAGCGCTTGGGATGATTTTAGGCGCGGCCTATTCCCTTTGGCTATATAATCGTGTGGTTTCTGGAAATTTAAAACCCGATTTCCTCCATAAATTCTCCGATTCAAATGGCAGAGAAGTTTCCATATTTATACCTTTTCTTGTTGGAGGGGCGACCGTCCGTTGAACTACCAAAGAAAAAAGGGTAAACCAATGTGATCATGACATTGTAGGTGCTTGCGATGGGACGGATGCGACTTCCCTCAGTTGGTTTGGGTGGCATAGCCCGTTGCGGAAGTCCCCCCTTTTTTTGATCCATTTCTTTAGTCTTTAGGGAGCCAAAGCTTGACTTTACTAAAAAAATAAGGCTTGCGGAGGGGCGCTCACGTTTTTTGTCTGAGCCGTATCTTGTTGGGTGGGACCGAGAGAAAGAAAGGACGGGGGGCAACCATGCATGGTACTTCTCGACCGTGTCTCCGAGGGACAGTTGAACGAGCGACTCATGAATGCTGCCGGGTCGGACGAGCCAATAACTCGAACGCGTTCGGTCTGTTTTTTGAGCAAGAATCACAGCGTTACCTTACCTTCACCATGATACGGACTCCAAGTTCTTATGGCAGAGCACGAGGAGATTTATCATCAATATGATGATGGGAATGGAAACCAGAAGCACGACCGGGGTCTTCGTGGTCCAAGATAATTAAAACATCAGTAACAGTAACGTAAGCATGAGACTTTTTGGTAGTACCGGTGAACCAGATGGCCGCGGCGATGGAATCTGGGACGGAGGACTCGTAGTATCTCTCTAGATCTGGCAAAAGCGAAAGACCCCCTAACGTAATTCGAATAGGGGCTGACCGCTGAGCCCACTCTGGCCTCGCAGGGCGGGCCCCTGTGGTTGCGAGCTGGAGCTGCCATAGCTTATGGCTAGAGCAATAGGTGGCCCCAGCAGAGAGAACAGTAAGGATAACGAGCGCTCCGCCCGTCAAGCGGGCGGCAAGAGCAGCGGGCAAGTGCTTGGTAGGCCAACAGCCCAGTGAACCGGGCGGGGCACTCGACGAAAGGGGGGCACACTGAGCAAGTACGAGAAATTGGCCCCGCTCCACTTTATTAAAAGCAAGGACCACTACGGGAGGTCAAAGCAAGGACCTAGGGAAGTCGGGGCTCATCCCCGGTCAATATTGGATCAAACAATAGGGAGCCGTAGCACTGACCTCTTTTTTTATTGATTCAATACAATAGGGGAAAAGATCGTACAGTTCCCTACCGAGACAACAGAAACTCTCAACGGATCCTCCGCGCACTGGGCATACCTCTTCCGTGCGTCTTTCTCGTGGCGGAAACAGAACAACAGGGAAAGGAAAGACCCGGCCGACCTGCCCAGGGCTCGAGGGCGAGCTTTATTTAAGAGAGAATGGGGAGTGAATAGAAAGGCTTCCGTTTCCGTTCTTGGTTTGGGGGCTTTCTTTCGGGCTCCTCTCGATCTTATTCGTAGTTGGGAAGGGGGAAGGAGTCTAAATCAATGGACATTAATGAACCATCATTGATGGACGTTGCACATGACACGATCAATTCGGTCCGGCGCTAATAGAGGTTGCTTACTCTCCCTAGTAGCGAAGGAAAAGGGCAGGGCTTTTTTCGTAGTAATAGTGGGCGGGTCTCATGAGATCTATGCCGGCCGTCGGAATCAAATGAAGGTCGAAGGACCATTCGATTCATTAAGGGGTATAGCGGCGTCCTCGCCTGGCGCCATTCCCGAACCTAGCTGCAGACGGGCGGGCCGGGCCTGAATTCAGACCAGACCAGACTCTTCTTTGTTTGAGCTGCTCCCACGCACGCAGACCAGAAGATCTCAGTTGTCCTGGGCTGAACAGACAAGTATGTAGAGATCTTCGTGGGACCGGGGAGGGAGTCTCAGTCGATCTTTTCTAGGATTCCTTATCACGCCACGCACGGAGATCTTTCCATTGATAGATAAGAGGGCTCCTCCCTTGAACAGACTCTTAAAGGTTAGGTTACTACCTGCCTCTACGGAAGAGGTGTACTTTGTACTGCCCGGAGGTCATATAGATCGAAACCCGGAGCGATAAGAACGAAAGCCCTACCCACAGCTACAACTACTGGCGCTTCAAAAGGCTTAGATTCTAAGGACGCTACTGAAAGCCTTTTTTAGGTCGTGTAATAGGGAGGTGTAAACCTCGAAAGCCTTTGGTACTTCGGTAGGGCGAGTAGCCCTTAAACCAAAAAAAGGTTTGGAACCCTTCCCCTATTTCTGCATTTCATTCTCTATTCAGCCCGCCTCAAACAAAATGAGAAAAAAGGAGAGGCCTATTGATTCGAAGTCACTACGAAAGGGTCGGTCAATAGCATAGCTCTTTCTTTGCCGGGTCTCCTTTCGAAGGCCTTTCCTTCGAAAGCCTAATCCGGTAGGGCCGGACGGCTTTGTTTGCCCCAGCTTGGCGAATCGCATCCCCGCGCAACGACATTCTTTGTGCGCCCCTTACCGTTCTCGCTCAGTGTTTGCAACGGCTGGGGAGGCAGTCGTAGAAGCGAAGTCTATCGCCGCGCCGACCATCAAATACGAGATTGGGCCCCTTCTCAAAGATTTGATGGAATGGTCCAGCCCACTCAAGAGCGCTTATGTCATATGGGAACTCATGGCTGGAAACAATCCTTATGGTTTTTGATATCCGGTAGGAATAAGAAGAATAAAAGTCCAGGTTGGTTGGTGAGCCTAGTGATAGGAGACTATCTAGCTTGGTTCGGAGAGCACTTGTTGGGTTAAAGATTTTTTTGTTGCTAAATGTTACGGCCTAAATGCTGAACTATTGACCCTACTTGTTTGGATGGGTGTTCACCCCAAAGTGTTCCCGGACTGCATGCATACATCCGTAAGTAACTTAGTGCAACATGGCAAATTTCATTGAGAGGAATCAGCAAAGAAAAGAAAAACGGATCAACATCAACATGTGTATTTGAGAGATCGTCCTCGGGCTTAGGAGTGTCCACATGAGTTCGTTGAGGTGTCTACACAGGAATAAAAACAAAAACCTCTTTTATATTCTGTCGAGAGTTCGGATTGCTCTACCTAAGTAGAACGAAAAGGAGGAATTGGAAATTCAAAGGGGGAGCCAGAAGCTTCGCTTCCGGTAGCTTGCTGACTCTCCTAGTTAGAAGAAGGCTCTTTGTCGAATTTTGTAGATCTGGATAGAGTCTCGCTCAGTTCAGTAAAGAGAGTTGTAGATTCGTAAGATTATGATAGAGTCCCCTTGACTTTCTATTATATTAGTAAAGCGCTGCCGCGCTACAACTAGCATAGCAGCCTGCGGAAAAAGCTCTAGAGCCCCTACTCCTAAGTTGGAGCAACAAGCAAGGGATTGAGCGCATCTTTCCCCTTTCTATTAGTAAGGTTGTCAAAAGGCTTTCCTTGAGTTTGATTGCAGGGGCGCTAATGCGACCTTCCTTCAGCTGGCTGAAACGCGCTTCACCTTAAGAGAGAGACTTTCTCTTGGTGATCGGTTCATTGGCAACGACAGATAGGCGCGATCAAAAGCTAATATGAGACCATCCTCTGCCGGAGGGATCAGTTTGACCAGGGCTCAAATCAGACTTCACCGAGCAATGATAAACTTAGGACCTCCGTACGTAAACTTGCTAGTCGAAATAAAATCTTCGCCTTTAGATATTCTTAAGGTAAAGCGCCGCGGTTCTCTCCATCCGATCGATAGTAAGAGCCAATACCTTCATGTGCCTTTACTGTTCGTCCTGGAGCAGCACCGAAGAACTGTCTTTCATCCCAGCGCATCAACTGATCCTTAAATGACTAATCCCTGGCTATGGAAGACGGGGGATGGCCGCTTGGCCAACTAGAAAAAAGACACCCTCCCTGCTCATCAACTTCACGCCGCCGGGCGCTTTTCGACCCTGAGAGAGGAGAATGATGGCACTTCCTCACATCAAGTTGTTATTACGGAAATGAATGATAGGAGTTAGCCGTTCGTTTTCTACCGAGGTCGGGGTTTTAAGACAAATCCATCATTGAAGGGCTAGAGGCCGAATCGCTCACTCATCAATTTCTGCTTCTCCCAATGGGAGCCTTTACTAGTAAGGGCGCGTGGAGCCGGGGAGGCGGATGGGACTCTATTTCAAGGCTTCAGGTCGAGCCCCCTCCCTTAAATAATGTCGAAGGATCACAAGAGTCGCCTTTCTTTCTCCCAACATCATTCTCAAACAAAGAAAGTATGGATTGAGTGGGTCCTTTCTATCTCCCGGAGGGAGGGGATAGTCAGTCTTTGGTTTTGGAATCAAAAGATGGTTGCTGAAAGAGCTAACAGGGAATGGCCAGCCGCAGCAATGGAAGGTTGCCCAACCGCGTATATGTTGGAAGAAAGTCATCTGTATCGTTCCATTACCCATTCCTTAGTCAAGTCACGAAAATCGAAAATGAAGATTGCCTCACAAAAGTATCCCTCTTCGATTCTAGAATGATCCACGTACACTGCTCTCTTCTCCCTCATCCATGTTCTAAGGTATCGATTCGGGGATAGACCTTAGGGCTTTCCTGATAGCGTATGCTTAACTCCGACCTTCTCATTCCCGTCTGGGTATGAAACCTCCAAGTATGGTTACGCTCCGAGCAGACCAGCAGATATAATGGATGGACCTCCTCGTCGCCCGAAGAAGCGGTCGATCGAGGAGGTATATGAGGTTAGCGCATGTTCGTAGTGATTGCCTCAGATAGAGGAGAATAGATTTCTAAGTTTTCCCTGAGATTTGGCCTACCAATGACTACCTATTCTCGCCCGGTGCCTGAACCTTGCTCGTTTACATCCGGAAAAGACAATAGGGATACACTCGAACGAAAGAGAAGGAGTTCCTATGGCTAAAGCTGGTCACCTTTGCATCTTGAAGAAGGAGATATGGCACCTCTACTTCAGGTGGTCACTTCATATTATTCTCCTGAGCTCATGGGATTGACGTAAGGGGGTTGGGTGGAGGTAAGAAGGATGTTTCATTGATCAATCAATTCGACGGGAAGAGCTGAACCCTATCCCTGAGGAGAAGAATAGGGCCTCTAACGCCTAAAAAACAAGAATACAAGCCTCTAAGGTAAGGTGTGCCTTTCTTTTTTTATAGGCCCCACTTTAAAATACTCGAATATACGCCTTTCTTTAGACGGCTCACGCTTTAGCCTATATCTGTGAACCAGATAGGAGTTTCGATTGGAATAGTCTCCCTTCGAATGCCTTCCTTAGGAGACGTTCGGTCTGTAGAGTGCCCATCAATGTTGAATTGAGAAAAGCGAGGATCTGAAAGAGTCATTGAGAAAGAAATTCAGGTTTGGGATGTTTATCAATCCATTCTGGGCCCCCTTCCAGGGCATTTCGGGCGATATAAGGCGCTGCCGGAAGTGGAGTAAGCAAAGAAGCTACGCCGCTTTTCTCGTCGGATTGATTGATTGATCGTCCTTCGTGCCTGGGAGTTGAAGCGCTAGTTCCGTTTTCTTTCCATCCCACCGGGAATCAACCGTCCTTCTTTCTCTGAAGAAGCCGGTTTTTGGCTGAGGAAGAAAAGCCAACCCCGCACCACTAGTCGCCCGCCTCCGAATCCAATTTGAGAGATCGGCCTACCTCTCCCGCCCTTCGATGAATGAATGACACCCACCCGAACCCAATTCCTTCTGAAGCGAGACCAACCCCACCATAGAATGACGTTAAGGGCGCCTTCCTGAAATCAAATCACTTCCTTCCCTTCTTCGGACCGCATTTGAAAAAAAAAAAAAGGAACTCGCTTAACTCGCTAGGCCTTCGGAACAAAGGTGATTCTGTTCATGCTTCAGACGATCTGGCTAATTATATATACTTCTATCTAATTTTTTAATATACTTTTCTTCTATTAGAAAGGCGAACCTATAGGCCTGTTTTAGCGCGTTTTCAAAGTAACCTAACCGGTTTACTTTTGAAAACGCTACTAAGGACCGGGTGAAGAATGAAAAACGTCCGCTAACGCCCACAGGATAAGATCTTTTTTAGATCAGCAACGAATGTCTTGTATCTATGAAGAAAGATTTGTCCCCGGGTTCAGACCCTGAATGCCATACCTTGCTGAAGGCGATTCACAAGAGAATCGCGCATAGTTCCATTTGACCGAGATGTGAATGCCCGTGATCTGCTCGGTATAGTGATGGATTTCATTATTAACATCCAATCCCATGCTAATAAGAAAAACGAGCGATTGCTAGTCAGCTTTCATTTTTTTCAATATAATGGTAGGGGCTGAGGCTCTGAAGGCTTTCCAACTTGCTTCAATTAGGGAATAGCGCAGATGGATTAATCACGCGGTTCTGCAGCGTTCTCCAGCTTGCTGTCCGCTCCCCTCCACTTTCTTTGCTGGATGGGAAGATGCGAATCGCGAAGGCCTTCCCACCACGCGAAGTTAAAACCTCGCCGGAGAGAGAGAAGCGAATTGAAAACCGGCCTCAAATCCCTTGGCAATCGAAGGCGAAAGCGGGAAAAAGACGACGAAACCCTTTTTTCTTTCTTTGTCAGCCGACTTGAAAGGTGCTCTCAGTGTACCGCCATACGCACCCAGACATTAGACCAATTGTGGCTGGCCCCACAGTTTCCAGAATGCCGTTGTCATAATGTTGATCCGGCTTCTGCGACTACGGCATCCGCGTAGCTCCGAATACGCGCATTTGAGCTCTTCGCTCGATGTCCCGGGTCGCTCTGTTGTAAACCGCTGTTTCGTCGGGCGGTGGCTTATTTCTAACACCCCCCTTACTAGATCAAACAAATAAAGCTCCATTGAATGAATCAACTTCTCCCTCCCGAACAAGGATCAATGGTTCGGGGAAAAGCCTATCTCAGTGATGTTCAAAAACGGGAAAAAGCGTAGTTCGAAAACTCGCGTTAGCTCGTTTTGGACCACCTTCTACTTTTGAACCAGTTCTCGACCCCGAGCGTAGCGACCAAAAGAAAGGTGCATTGGCAGCTCGTAGTCGCGGCAAACGCACTTTGATTGTTCAATCATTACATTAATAGGGGCCTTCCAGGAATTGACCAAGCAGGAACCGGGGATCAAAATTCCATTGATTCATCTATTTCAAATAGGGAAAAAACTGAATCAAGAGGGGGTCAGCTGAGCTCGAAAGGGGTAGCCGGGCGTCGGCTAGGAGCTCTGGCCGGCAACGAAGCTAAAGCTTCACACTGGTCCACTCGCAACTTACACGGCTAAGTTCCAACTCTATGTTGAGAAAAAAAAAAAAAATCCCCTAAGAAGAAGACTTTCAACTATTCCAACAGAAAGGGGCAATTCAAATGCTCCATAGATAACCCCCTGTGTCTTGTTCCCGTCCAACTCACCGGGAGATCGAAGAGCGGTTTGCGCTTCGCGCCCCAACCCCCTTAACTAATAGATGCTTAGATACCTGCAACTGAATCTGTAAGCGGCGCAGGACAGGATGGACGAGAAAAGCGGCGAGAAGAAGACAAACAGAGGGAGGAAGGTTGACTAACCTGTCTATTGCCTTCCCTTTCTACTTCTAGACTGGTTCGTCGGCGGGACAGCGAGCCAAGATCCGATTCGTCAATCGACGAATCCATGCCACGTAATCTGGCAAAGGAGAAAGAGACGATGCCTACGCACAGACAACGGAGGCGAGTACATCTCAGAATAATTTTCTGAGTATCTGCGAAAATACAAGATACGCAGACAGTTGACATGTCCGGGTACACCTCAACAAAATGGAGTGGCCGAGAGAAAGAATCGGCATCTTGCAGAGACCTGTCGAAGCATGATGCACGCCAAAAATGTACCTAGCCGATTTTGGACAGAGTGTATGAAGACAGCGGCTCACGTGATCAACAGGCTACCCCAACCGAGGCGCTAGGGTTCATCTCTTCCTTTCAGAAGTTGTAGAGCATTAAACCCAAGGTTCGCCCTATTGAACCGTGTTTTTGGCTTCGTATGTTATGTGTTTGTACCTGACCATTTTCGCAGCAAGTTTGATAAGAAAGCAATTAGATGCATATTCGTGGGTTATGTGTTAGTAAAAAAAAAGGATGGAAATGTTGTGACCCCACAACCAACCGAAAACCGCTGCTATGTATCACGAAACGTTGTGTTCGATGAAGCATCATCGTGGTGGTCACCACAACAGGTGATATTACCTGATTCCAAAGAAATAGAAGAAAAGTTGCAGGAGAGACTGGGGGAGCAAACGGATGAAACACAGCCAAGCTCAGAAGCTATTGAGCCGTCAATACCATTGACTAGTAAAGGCGAATCAGAGAAAGACGCAAGCCCATGGCAAACCGGTGTACACTAATGAACTCCTGAAGATGTTCAACAAGAAGTATCTAGAAAAGAAGCTACGCCACAACCACAGCTCCGAAGATCCACCAGGCAGCGAAAACCAAATCCTAAGTATGCCAATGCCGCATTGGCCGAAGAGAATCAAGTGGTAGAGCCGTCGACATATGAAGAAGCGTCGCAGAGTGTCGAGTGGCAGAAGGCGATGGAGGAAGAAATTCTAGCCTTGAAAGAGAATCAAACTTGGGACTTAGTGGCTAAGCCCAAGGATGTGAAACCCATATCTTGCAAATGGGTTTACAAGATAAAGACACGGCTAGATGGATCAATTGAGAGATACAAGGCTCGCTTGGTGGCTCGAGGGTTCGGTTCTCACAGCAGTATGGACTGGATTATGATGAAACGTTCAGTCCTGTGGCAAAGATTACAACCGTACGTGTCCTCCTAGCGCTTGCAGCAAGCAAGTCCTGGAAGTTGTGGCAGATGGACGTGAAGAATGAAAAGGAAGGTAGGTTTTGTTTTAGGTCATAAAGGGAATGTGTCTTCGCCTATCGGCTTGGCAGGCAAGCTACCTTGATCCGTCTTCGGCTTCGATTCGTTATGCTCAGCAGCTCAAAAAAGCCCTAAAGTCTCTTGCCGCCTAAAGCGCTGCGATCCTATGTGCCCAGAGAATGCTATGCGTTCTCCACTCGCAAAGAGGTGTTTTTTCCTCTGACTTTCTCTCTTTCTTTTTTTCCGGGATATTTAGGGGTAGCCGGCTCGCGGTCTCCTTATGCTGTAACAAGTGGTCCAGCCGAGCGAATAGTTTCCATCTAGCCAGTGTAAGTTGCTTTTGCTGTCCGTCTAGATGAGGGACGGAGGGACTCGACCAAAAAAAAGGACAATCCATCCTGTTCGTTTTTAAGCCTGGATGCTCCTTTCCAATCCACCAAGGGCTAAGTCAGGAGCAAGCAAGTAAATAAGCAAGCTCGCTCTATCTCCATCTATCATGGGAACTAACTCTATCATAATGTAAGCAAGCTCAAGGCCAGTCTCTTTTTCCGTAGAAGCTGGGGCTGAATAAGCTTAGAAGCCTTAGGCTGGGCCAATTAGACTTCATGCGGTATGACATCAGTAGCAAAGGAAAAAAGCGTAGAGGCAATTCCAGATCTTGTCACAATAATAAGAATAGCTCAAGTTGAATCAGTGGAGTTTGGTGTTATCATAAGATAAAGAAGAAGATACACCACGTGCCAGCCTTAAGCTCAAGGCTCAGGGCCCAGTTATTAACTATTAGTAAGTGAGTCTAGCAAGGTTCCTCTTTTTACGACTAAGCCGGAAAGAAGAATAAAGGCAGACTCCATCAATCAAGGGGAAAGGCGAAAAAGACCGAGGGAAAGGGAAATGGCTATCAGTTCTGACTCTATTCCCGGGGATTCAATTGTTTCAGCTCGAGTGAAAATGCTTTCTGTCGAAAGGTAAATGCTTTTGAAGTTCAATGAATCCGGTTGATGCTTTCTTGTTAAATGCTTGCTTCTTGATGGTTGCATGTGACCAAGCCAAGAATGGCTAGAGTTGAAAGAGAGATTATCTTTTATAAGTAGAAGAAGCAGGAGCAGTTCTCTTTCTCTTTGAACGAATCCTGTGACCGAATCAGCTGCTTTCGGCTTTGTTGAAGGAGTAGGCGCCGTTGGAGTCAGGGCATTAGCCTTTTCTTCAACCATGTCTCGAAATAAAGTAGCCAGGCTTCCTGCTATGAAAGTAGCAAGGTCAAGGGATAAAAAGCAACTGGCTAACAATCCACTGAGCAAGATAGCTGCAATCGAGCATAGATTTCAACTAAAGAGTGAACGAGATCTATCCCACCTCAAACTCCAATGGAAACTCCTAGTCTTAAGCTTGACCTATCTCGATTGAACGTATGACCTAGCAGCCACAAAGGGCGAAGGAAAGTCGGATGAAAGTGATCCGAAGGGAAGCTGTGATGGCTAGGAATTCTGTCTTAGATCCCTCATTTCTTCGGTGGCTTGTTATCGTATAGTTGAGGTGTGTTAGAAGGAGAAGGGGATCTCCAGATACTTCCCTAACGGAATCAGATAATCCTCAGCGTCCTTCGTGGGTTTAGGTGTGCCTTCGGGAAATTCTGGGTTCTCGGGCTTCTTTTCGGCCTCATCCTTCGGTTTCTCGTCTACATGAGGGTGGGGTAGCTTCTTTTCGTAAGCTCCTCCGAAGTCCTTTGCCTTCCGTGCCCTATCTTTCTCATACCAATTGTTATCAGGGTCCCCACCCATACCTATCCAAGCAGCGCGACCCCAAGTGGATCTTGACCAACTTTCCCATTGGTCTTTGGACATATCCCTTATGTAAGAACCCAGATCCTTCTCTTCAGCGACGACATTAGGAAGACATTTCGATGTCAGTTTCTCCTCCAGAATGGAAATACGATCTAGGAGGGATTGAGTTTGAAACTGCAGTATGTTTATTGTCTCATCCCTGCTCTTGATGTGAGACTGCATAATTTCAATCTGCTTCTGACCTCCTGTTGAATAAGACGCTTCTCATACTTGATCTCATACTCGAGTTTCATAGTCTGAATAGACCAATTACACTCAAGACTAGCAAGTTTCTTATTAAGACTTTCATTAGAACTCTCAAGACTCTCTATTTTAGACCGATGAAGAGCAAGATAATTCTGACCTAGACTGATACTAAGAGAAAGACATCCCTTTTTGATCGTGGTAAGTAGTGAGTGAACCCGCAGTGGCAAGAGCCTAATTCCCAAAACCAGTAGCTCACGAAAGGATGTCTCATTGGCACAGCGAGCCAGTAATTCAGCGAGTAGTTCCTAAACCGGAGGATAGGTTGTCACGGAGAGACTATCCGCGTCTTCTTGTGTATGCTTGGAAGCGGTAGGTGGGGTAAAAAGAAAGTACATGCGAGATGTAGCACCATCACAAGAGGTATGAGACTGGAGACGAGGACACTTTTACAATTGGCTAGATCTCCGTTCATAGAATGCCCGTTTCGGAACTCCCTCCCATAGGCAAGGCAGGGTCCAAGTAAATTTGCATGAGTTTTGCTGGTCATACATCGATCATAGAAGCGATCTCCTTCATAGCATGGCATGTTCCGTTGTTCCTTGATTAGTCAGCCAATTAGTCAGTAATTGCCATCAATAGTAAGATGAATCAACTCTCCTCAATGATACAACTAGGAATGTGGAATACCAGGATTTGAGATTCATTTATTTAGATGTTGGTTCCGTCTAGTGGATCCTTCTCTCAGAGGTTGGGATTAACAGCCATATTTCGTACATCATTAAGAAAAGGCTCTGACACTGCTACTTAAGGGCGTTCTCCTGGGCATTCTAAAAAGCTTAAAAGCACAAAGTCTTTCACCGGTAGCCCCCGAAATTCTTTGATGAGATGAAGAAAATCTTCGAAGCGGGGGAAAAAGAATTCCTTTCAATGGCCAAGCCAAGGGGAGTCAAAAGGGGGGACCTAGTGAATCCTTAAGTAAACTTTCAGAGTCTCAATTCGCTACGTCTAAGGCGATCGCAGTCTCGATTGGGGCATCAACGCTAGCTGTCATACTCACTCTGACTGCTGCCGCTCTAAGGATGTCTGCCTCTTATCGATTTAAACTACTATTAGTTTTCCCGAGAAGTAGAAGGCGCGAAAAGACTCGATTCCTCGAATTTCACTCGAACAAACTTGCATTGCAATCACGTTTTTATTAGTAAATGCTGTTCTTTCAATTCTACTCCTAGTAGAGTAGGCCGCTCACTAACTTCAAGGCTTAATTAAGAATTCTTGCTTCAGGAAATTCATTAATGCGCTACCTTTCCTTTTGCACCTGCCTTGTCGAGGTAGAAGACCGAGTCTACCTTTTTCTTCTATTGCCTTACCTCGGCTCTGACGCATCCCTGTGTATGTACTGAAAATGTCTTAGGTAAAGGTCCCTTTTTCGCATATCTACTATACAGAATCCTCTTCTGGGCATCAATCCTCTTCGGGGATATCGTCGAAGTTTCACTCACCTCTATCCTTGCCCTTTCCTTGCTTGTAAGCCAAGCCTTCACATCTAACTGTAAGCGCTCTTCCATTATTGCTATCCCTGCCTTTTCCTATTCCTTGGGCTATGCGAAATCAACTGGAGATTGGATTCATAGGCATATTATAGTTATAAATTGTTGAATTTAAGCGAAAATTACGGTGTTTTTTGGTTGCACACATCTTTCCCGAAGGAAAGTGAAATGAAAATTGCATTTTTTTCATTTTCCCGTGTTTTTTCGTTGCACACCGTTTTTCCTTCGGACAGTGAATTTCAAATTGCATTTTTTTCATTTTCCCGTGTTTTTTGCTTGTTTTAGTTTTTCCCTCGCTTTTTTTTGGGCTTTATCTAAAGATTGAGAAAGCAGAGAGCTACTTCTATTTAATATGATGTACATTAGTGACAGTTCCAGTAACTAAAGTAGCAGTTCCACCAGTCTTAGTGCCAGTTCAAGTTGTACCTGTTCCAGCAGTAGTTAATACTCCAGTTTTTGTTCTTAGCCTTAGCTCGGGAAGCTATTCCTGGTCCTCAAAAGGAAGGTTGCTTGTCCCTACCCAATCCGGTGCTAAAAGCATGCATGTCTCCCGAACAGAAAACTACTTCGTAACCTCAGCACTTTCCTTATCAATAGCCCGTTTAAGGCTTTTTGGTTGATTGAAGTAAGTACTCTATTCATGCAATGCAGGTTATTGGTTTAGTGGTTGGGAATGGGAAAGATATAGTACCAAAAAATGACATCCTTTGAACACGAACAAAAGCTATACTTGATAGTACCTTTTGGCGATGGGATAGAGGAAGGTTTCAACTTCATGAGTCAAACCCTATCTAAGTAAATTAACATTTTATTTGGTGGGCACGGCACCTCTAGTCTTAACCTCGAACTCTCTGCATGAACTCTGTCCTACGGTAAAGATTCAGGCTTTGAGTGCAAGGCGAATAACCCAGGCAATAAAATATCTTTTTCAAGGCGTGCCAGTCTCAAAGAGTGAATTGACAGAAAGGTGCCGTTAGGTCTATCTTAAAGTATAGAGTGCGAGAGGTTTACCCGGCTAATTCAATCTTTCTTCGATACCGACATTCTAAGATAGAGAGGCGACCAACGGGAGGCAGAGGATTCAACTGCTTCATCCCGTCATAAAGATTTAAGGGTCAAGAAGCTGAATAGAGAGCCAATCATGCGGTTTGTTCTCGTCAGACATAATGTTGTTTGAAACAGGAGATGTGCCCTCGTGAGCTCGTATCCATGTCAAGCCCTAGATCAATTACTTGGATTGGATGAATTCCTTTAGGAGGAAAAAAGAGAAAGGAAAAGGCAAAGTCACCTTATTCTAGGGGTATGGCGATAGACCTGCAACCACATTCACTTAGTCTTCTTCCCTTACTATCAGTCTCAAAGGAATAAAAAGGAAGTTCAGGTCAGGGCATGAAGCTACAGGTTCTATTTGCGGTCGTGAGACAGAGGTCAGAGGCAACTTGTTATATGGGTAGCCGTGCGTGTTAATGGATCTTCTTCTATACTAGTAGTAGCAGGTTTTGAATATCAGTTTAATCAGTTATAGATTTCCGAGTAGAGCAGGGGAAGGCAATTCTCACAGAGGAGCGAGTAGATAGAGCCGGGTTATGCTATCCTTACAAGCCCTCAGGGAATTTAATAAGCTTTCACTGAATAATCTATCTCTCCGGAGTAAGTTGATTTAGCACTAGGCACAGAGGTTCATCGCAAATAATCTACTGGACATGCCGATGAGTGTGATTTCGTACATCATCAAAATAGCGATATAGAAGGTTGGCTGGAATAGGAGTCTTCCGGAATTGTTGAACCATTTGCACAGAAAGGCCAACTCTTAACTAGGCTGGCGAAGGAAATTAGGAAACCTCTTGCCCAGAGGTAGGCATCGATTTAAAATGCTGCAAAGGCTTTAGGAGCAGGGCCTGGAACTTAAACTGGTCCGGGCATAAGTCCCAGCGGTAGATTGCCTTAAGTGCCATAGGGAAGTTGGAAGAATCTATGTTGCCGTATCTGATGATGCTAACGCAGTCAGAAGAATGGGTCCCGTGGGAATGAAAGATTGAGCCCCCCGGCTCGAAGAAAAGACTGGTTGAAATTGGGCCACTTGACCCAAAGCAGCTAGTTGAGGTTGGTTTACTTGTACTTGACCGAAGGGTGCAGTAGAACCTGAAGGAGAGGAAGAAGAAGCCTGGTCTATAAGAATGACCAAAGGAGGACCGCTGGACGGAAGGAGGTATTGGGAAATATCTTCTCCTCTTGGTCGTCATCAAATAAGTTGACGTCCAGGGCTTCCTCTTTCCCCGGTGAAGTCCATCCGAGAGCAAATAGTCTTTTCGGTTACCCCCGGAATGAAAGCGATCTTTATCTTTCTCTCAATGGTTACACCAGTTTGAAGGAGGGATTTGCCCAAGACAGTAGGATCGAATCTTATTGTCTTGGTACAATCAACCGGGGTCTCCTCAATGCCCGGAATAGTATTAACTTGGTTATTTGCCCCTGCAAGACCTTGGGCTCCATGATTAGGGAGCGGATTCGTGAAAATCCCTAGGTTCGGGTTCTGCGGGGGTGATGGAGTTTGTTGAGTTTGACCGAAGTTAATCTCTCCAGACTTGATCTAAATTTCAATGATGTCCTGGAGCGGCCAACATGAGTTGGTTTCATGCCCGTATTTCGATGGAATGCACAAAACTTGGACATATTGACTTTTGTCAAGCCTTGAGGTTTAGGCGCAGGTAAGTATCCCTGCAGCTAGCAATTTTTCCATGATAATGTCGCATGCTACCGGGAAGACTTTTTTTCCCTTGGTGGCCTGCGGGCATTACTTTGGTTATAGTTGTAGGGAACTTGGGCATTGAAATTCCTCCCTTGTCCTTGCCCCGGATTCGGGTTCTTGATTTAGGACAGGTGGGGGGCAAGGGCACTGGAGGGATTTTAGGAGGGATAGCAGTGAAATTAGGTGGAGATGGACTTGACAGGTTTGAAAGGGCTTGAATTTGAAAGGGGTTTTCTGTTTTTGCCCTGTTTCTTATTACCTCTCCTCCCCTTACCTTGGCCTTGCTGGGAAAGAGTGTTGATTTGGTTGGAGTGGAACTTTGGTTTTCTTTAGCGAGGAACCGGCGGACAGTCGAATGATCAAAGCGAAATGCTTTAGGCATCTTTTGAGCATGTTCAGCTTCCAAAATTCCTGGAGTCCTACGGCATTCTCACAGAAAGAAAACATAGCTAGTATATAACTATTTTTTTTATTGTAGAAAGCGATCAGTTCTTCCGATCTTGTTTGGGCTTGGAAAGGTTTCCTTTATCGATTCCAGAAGTGGAGGAGCCTATGTAGAAGAAGCTGTAGAAGAGCACCACCACGGTTCAAGTCCCCACACATGGGGGGGCTGCAAGGATCGTGAATCAAGGGAAGGGAAGAATGAGACCAGAATTTTAAAGTCACCCCCGACCGAGACCTAGATGGCAACCTAACCTAGTACGTCATAATTGAGAAAGGGAACACTCCCCCCCAGAGCCAGAACACAGGCGCCGACCTCTCCGCCACCAGCACAAGTGAATAAGAGAAGAGAACGTCTCCGAAGGTGGCGGTATCACCGTCTACAGGTCGAGTCACTTCCCTTCGGAAGTACAGCGCGAATACCGCCATTCTCAACTCAAAAAAAAGTAGAGGAGGAGATATGGCTATGTATGAGAGGGCCGTAAAGAACTCTTTTGAGCCAACTTTCGGAAGGCCCGTTCAGGCTCTCTTTAGAATTTATACTGATATACTTATTATCGAATGCAATCCATTCGTATTTCATTCTTTTTTTCTTGCCGCTTTGAAATACAGAACTGAAGACGAAGGCGAAGGAAGCTCCACCGGACCCCAAGGATAAGGAGAAAGGAAAAAAGCAGCCGAGCAACCGGTCGAATCGATTTCGTCCGACAAAGAAATGATCTCCACATTTCGTCATGGGATGAGGGGCAAATCCCGACGCTCCTCCTTCTCCTCCCGAGGTCACTTCCGGCTTACAGCGGGCTGCTGTCATCCCTCCTTTGGCAGCGATCCTTTGAATTTCACTACCAGTCCAAGCTGAAGAAGTTAAAGAATCGGTCCTCCCCCCTTACGCAATAGGGGCCGAGGCACTGATCATGTCAAAGCCTCCTGCCGAGCAAATTACTATTACTGAAGTTGGTTCTGAGTCGGCTGGTGATCCAGAAAAGGCTGCTGAACAGAGTGTCGAAAGAACACAGCCTACCGAATGTGTTCCGGAGTCCGCGGGTAAAGAAGTTGAAGAGACGGCTCAGTCGCAGCCGAACCGACTGAGATCACAGGGAGCGATCCCTACAGCCGCTAAAGGTAGCTAGAGCCGGGTTTTTTTCGAGGTTCTTTCTTCCCTACTTCCGCTGTCAAAGCCTTACTAGATAGGGGGGGCGAGTCGGGCGAGAGAGAGAAAGTCCTCCTTCTCACTCGACTTGCGCAAGTCACTGCCACTCCGTGCGCCATAAGCACCACCCCCAATTTATACCACATTCATTTTTCAGCAAAGTTGCATTGTGTTTTTTTGCATTTGTGTTGGGGAACGTAAAGAGATTTAATAGGTTATACTTATCACCTATTAAATCTCCCTTTTATCCCACCTGATGATTCAAGTTCGTGGCTGCTAAAACAAGCTAAGCTTCACACGGCCCTGAGGAAGCCAAAAGACCCTCTCCTCTCACGGCCGAAGGCTCCGAAACACGTTGGAGAGCTTTTAGATCCCGCCCTAAAACGCCCATTCTCCTAGAGTTCCGAAGTGATCCTCATTCTCACCGCAGCCTTCTTAAGCCGAAAGAAAGCCGGGCAAGAATCGCGGTAGTACGAAGGGGGAGCAGAATCGTATCTGGCAGTGGTTCTTCGGATCGATCACAGATTTTCGGCCCCGTCGTTTGGCTTCCACTCCAGTTGACCTCTCTTGTTTCCATCCCCCCGTGAGAAGGTAGAGAGCAAAACCAACCCAGCAAACCACTATTACTATGCCCCTATTAGTAAAGCATGTACTTCTTGCAAGGCTTGCTGAGCTTCTTCATGTGACAGACATCGAAAAAGTAGTCCGTCGAACTATCGCCGATAGAGGGCATCGTTCAAGTATACGATTTTTGAACCCTGATGGGTTTCGCAGTCGACCATTTGATAGCCCTGTTCTTGAATATACAGAACTAATAGGGCTTCGATGAGCCCTATTAGTATAGTAAAGGGCTTTTTGAACCCTTCTAAGCAATTAGAAGAGCGCGGAATTTTACCTCCCTCAAATGGATGGATCTGGGATTGATTGTGGAACCGAGCAGAGAGAACCCGGGACGGGCAGGAAGATACGCTAGACGGAGTAGTAGCTCTGGAGCAGGTTCTTCGACTGGATCAATGCATGTATGAATCCTAAAAAAATCCCGAAGGTCTAGTCTAGAAAAAACCCGGATTTGGTTGGATTAGCTTTTTGGTAGGAAAGGCGGTCACAGGAAGAAATGCCCTACCAATGAATAGATTAGTCTACTAACGTCAACAATCTCTTTCTTCATATACGATACCGTCCGGTTTGATATCCGAAACTATAGATATGACACAAGAAAGAAAGATAGATATTCCCATGGTAGGAATAGGACAGTTGCACTAAGGAAGAGAGCTAGGGATTTGATAAAGGTGATAGGACAGGAAAAATCCTCTTTTTGAACTCACACATCCGATTCTGGTCTATCTACTTCGTCTATTGATTCACGTGCAATATGCTTCTGGCCTTTAGGTTCGGCGAGCTGTTGCCTCTTAAACGCTCTCTCAGTGGTGGAATAGCGGGACGGGAAGGAGCAGGAATTGCGGGATGCTATAGAGATAGATGGCTATGAGACTAGTCCAAAGAGTCACTTTCTAAAGCTTCCTCTCCTCCTTTAGGCTATGGACGAAGGTTTGGTAACTAAGAGGTCTTGGCTTCTTCCCCTGACATGCATACCACTGTCCTGTACACTAAGTCAAACTAGCTCTAAGACGAGTACGGGCCCTCATTCCATTCCTGCCTCCCCGCCCTTTGAAGTAGAGTGGGATAAATTGATCTAAATTGATAGAGGCAATCTATTTATTGAATATGAATATGAAAGGGATCCCTATAGCAATAGGAAAAGCAGAGAGAAAGAGAGAGAGGACTTGTTATAATTGACTAATTGGCCCGAGGCCGAGCAAGAATTTTCCAGTATATTCTTGATTGATCTGCAAGCAGGAAAGGAGGCATTGCATTCTGTTAACTACTTATAGCATACCTATATAGAACCTAGGCAAAAGGACAATTTCTAGTTTTCCCATTCGTGAAGGTGTATGTGTTCTTTCGACCATCGTGGGTGACATTTCTGTCATATTGCCAAGGTCTTCCTAGGAGTATACGGCAAACATCCATAGAAACTTTCTTGAACCAAGCAATCCGGTAAGGCCTTGGATGGGATTCAGTCTTGAGTTTGAGCTTGCTCACCATCTCTTGAGAAGCAATATTTTCACAATTTCCACTATCAATAACAATGGTGTAACCCTTGCTTTGAACCTTGCAGCAAGTCTTGAAGATGTTAGAGCGAAGCCAATCTTCATCGGAAGAAACTCTAGGTGTAGCAAGTGCTCTTTGGATTACCAAACTTTCACCTTCTTCAGGTTCAATTTCTGATTCAATCTATTCGATTCCAATTATCACCCTCGAGTCAGTAGTTGTTGCCCTAATGTAACTTCCTTTTCCTTCGCTAGCCTTGGGGCTTAGTTACTTAATAAAGAGTTCTCCCCCCTAGCCTATGAAAACATTCCCATAGCTCTATGCCTACAGCGTAAATGAGTTAGGAGCTTGAGTGAACACCAGGTTCTTTCACTCCAAGACTAGTAGCTTTTCCGCCAACAACTTCGTATTATTAATCTAAAACGCATCCTCTATGGGTTGAGCTTTCAGTAAGCCCTTTTTTCTCGACTCACTATAAAGGAAATATGCGTATAGTAGAAAAAGCTGGAAGCAACTAGCAATGCTACCATAAATCAAGGAGAGTTTGACCATCCCTGCCACCCTAGAACGTTAGCGTACAAGAGGTAGCAGTTCGTGCTTGAGTTAGTCACACATGGAATCTCAGATTTGGAAGTTTTATTCCGATTGATTGAGTCGATGGAGAATTGAGCTGATCAATGAAACATCCTTCTTACCTCCACCCAACCCCCTTACGTCAATCCCATGAGCTCAGGAGAATAATATGAAGTGACCACCTGAAGTAGAGGTGCCATATCTCCTTCTTCAAGATGCAAAGGTGACCAGCTTTAGCCATAGGAACTCCTTCTCTTTCGTTCGAGTGTATCCCTATTGTCTTTTCCGGATGTAAACGAGCAAGGTTCAGGCACCGGGCGAGAATAGGTAGTCATTGGTAGGCCAAATCTCAGGGAAAACTTAGAAATCTATTCTCCTCTATCTGAGGCAATCACTACGAACATGCGCTAACCTCATATACCTCCTCGATCGACCGCTTCTTCGGGCGACGAGGAGGTCCATCCATTATATCTGCTGGTCTGCTCGGAGCGTAACCATACTTGGAGGTTTCATACCCAGACGGGAATGAGAAGGTCGGAGTTAAGCATACGCTATCAGGAAAGCCCTAAGGTCTATCCCCGAATCGATACCTTAGAACATGGATGAGGGAGAAGAGAGCAGTGTACGTGGATCATTCTAGAATCGAAGAGGGATACTTTTGTGAGGCAATCTTCATTTTCGATTTTCGTGACTTGACTAAGGAATGGGTAATGGAACGATACAGATGACTTTCTTCCAACATATACGCGGTTGGGCAACCTTCCATTTTATGGGCTGGATTGCTCTCCAACTGGCTCTGCAACTCAAACTTCAACTTACACAGGATCTTAAAGCGGGAGAACAAAGAAGCACTCCTAGGAGTGAAAGACACTCACAACCAATCGGGAGCAAGGGAAGGACATCTATCTATTCGCTATATCCCTAACTGGGACAGTCTTCTCGTTAGCCCTCCACCGTTGAGACTGCCACTGGATGAGAAGATCTTCACTTTCATTATGATATGCTAAAAAGAAAAGTCTAGGTAATAGAGCTGGAAAAGAATGCTAGCTATCCTACCTACTCGCTTTCTGGATCTCTCTTGCTTTTTGTAAAGTCAAAGGAACTTGCTTTCTTTTGTGAAAGGCTTAGCCCGCATAGAAACTCCAACTTAGTAAAGTGATTCCGTAGCTATCTCATTTTCTTTTACTCATATCATATAAAGAGAGAAAGTTAGAGCTAAAGAAGGAAAAACTAATTGTACCATTTAATTCAAAAAATTCAATTTTCAATGTTAATGTAATTTTTTTCATTTTACGCGGAAAAAGATTAAGATTTATCCGCGTGCTCTTCTCTCTTATTTCCCTCCCACTCTTCCACTCCCTTTTGCTTGCTAAGAAAATCCTACGGCAAGGTGACTACTGGCCTACCATGGATGAGGATTGTCACGACGTCGTTAAGAAGTGTTAAAGATGTCAAACTCATGCTGATCTAATTCACGCACCTAAGACCTTCACTCTTTACATCCTATGAAATAAACCCGCCCTTTCCAGCCTTACTCAAATAGGGGGTGAAATTGAATGCATTTTCCACCCGGGTGAGCTCGTCTTCATTCTTTTGGGTGGCCTCGCGTCGAGGGGGATACAATTGACTGTCTCGAACTGATACGATAGGAATTGAAGTCCCGACTCTACATGCTGTACAACTTCTACCTTTCTTGAGCCCACTTCTTCGTCATCAGCCAAGATAGTGACTAGCTGGTCGTCGATAACGAACTTTACCCTTTGGTGCAGCGTAGATGGGCCTTATCTTATGGGGAAGGGCCTTGCTGAATGGAGCCAAAGTATTCCCAATAGGAAAGTGAACGATGCCTCGATATCTACCACATTCAAACTGATCTTGAACTGGTACGGCCCTTTACTTAGTAGGGCTTGAAAGGCTTGACTATAAGCCCACTCCCCTCTGCTTATCTCCATGGTGGAGTAGCCAGTTGTCACGCAGCTGGAAGAAGCGAGAGGTAGCGAAGTTAGTGAACACATCCGCCGTCTGATTGTCTGTCCGCACGTAAAGGACCTTAAGATCGCCACGAGCAACTTTCTCCCGAACGAAGTGATAATCAAATTCGACATCTTTCGTTCATGCATGGAAGACCGGGTGAACAGCCCTAGACCCAGATCGCAAAGCACGTAGGAAAGTCATAGGAGTTCAGATGCGGTGACGGCAAGAGCTTTATATTCGGCCTCGGCGCTAGACCTGGACACAGTCGCTTCTTTCTTTGTGCCCCAAGAGAGAAGATTGGTGCTAAGGAAAACAGAGTAAGCAGTAGTGGAGCGGCGATCATCCGGGCAAGCAGCTTTCATTTTATTAAATAGTTTGGTAGGGCTTTCATGGTATTGGTTGGGGTAAGGGAGTTGGAGTATAGCCGGGTAATTTGCGGTAAGGAACTAGGAC